ATGAGTTATTTTTCTTTAGTTAATTTAGTATTAATATTTTTTTTACTTCCTTGTATATTTTTCTATCATCCATGGATATTTATTATTAAATTGATATTATGACTAGTACTGTACTTCAATTTATTAAGTTGAGATTTGTTTCAATTACATAAAAAGAGGTGCAAGATTAGGTTTTGATTATTTATAATAAGTGAAGTAATAATTTTTTTAACTTTGATGTTTAGTTGTTTTTGGTTTAATAAAAGGCATAACATTACTATATCATATTCTTTTTCAGTCCCTTTGGTAGAGACTTTTTTGTTAATAATGTCTTCAATTTTTGTTTCATTATTTCATGGTTCTGTGGTTTCTAGTAGTAGACGTAGAAATATTATTTTTGCTTTATTATTTTCATTAGTTTTTATTTTCTTTGCTTTAGATGAATTTTTTAAAAGTTTAGTTAATTCGTTATATAATCCTTATTATGCTAGATGCTTTATGTTAGTTGGTTTACATTTAAGTCATGTGGTAATAGGAAGAGTTGGTTTATTAGAATTGTTGGAATTTAATCAGTGTATATTAGTACGTTCAAAGAGTGAGATGTTAGTAATATATTGGCATTTTGTAGATTTTATATGATTGTTTGTATTTATGGTGGTTTATATATTTAAAAGGAGTGTACTGTAAAATTTTATTCTAATCAAATGTATTTTGCATTTAGATTTTTCGTGTCTAGAGGGTTACAATATTTGTAACGGTTAGTGTTTATAAAAGGTCTAATTAGGTTAAGTTAAACTTTCAACTTGTGGTGTTGGAGATTCAATAAATGTATCGATAGGACTAAAAAGGTGATTAATGAAGAAGTTGTTAATTAATAAATTAGTAGATTTACCTACGAGTGTAGGTTTAAAATATTTTTGATGTGTAGGATTCTTATTGAGATTTTTTATGTTATTTCAGGTTTTGACTGGGGTTTTTTTATCTTTATTTTATAGTTCTTTAATAAAATTTGGCTTTTTAGCTTGAGCCGATGAAAGAGTAAGTTGTTGATTAATTCGTTATTTACATATATGAGGTGTAAGTGTAATATTTGTTTTATTATACATTCATATATGTCGTGGGTTGTATTATAGAAGTTACAAGAAGATTTCAGTTTGGAATACTGGGTTTATATTGTATTTACTAATAATGATAGAAGCTTTTATTGGTTATATACTTCCTTGACGTCAAATGTCGTATTGGGCTGCTACGGTCTTAACTTCAATTATATTAAGAATCCCCTTTTTTGGTTCTTTTGTTTATAGATATATTGTTGGTGGCTTTTCAGTAACAATAGATGAGACATTGTTGCGATTTTTCCCAATTCATATAATCTTGGGTGTTGCATTATTAGGATTGGTTTTAGTTCATTTATTTTATTTACATTTAATTGGTTCTAGGTCTCCTTTATTTATAAATAAAAGATATTCTGATAGAATTTACTTTCATAAGTATTATTCTATAAAGGATTTATATTCTTTTTTATGAGTACTTTTAGTTTTGTTATGCTTTATGTTGTATGATCCAAATTTAGTATTAGATTGTGAAGCTTTTAGTGAAGCTAAATCTTTAGTTACTCCATCAAAAATTAAGCCAGAGTGATATTTTTTAAGTTATTATGCTATTCTTCGTTCAGTAAGTTCAAAGTTAGGTGGTTTAGTATTAGTATTAGTAATATTAACATTAGTATGAGTTCCAGCATTTAATATTAGATGTATTTATAGTATTTTTCGCCAAGTGTTATATTGAATAATTGTGGTTTTAAGAATGGGGTTAGGTTATATGGGTTCATGTCATGTCGAGTATCCTTATACTGTAATTAGTCAGTTATGAAGGATTATATTATTATGCGCATTAGTAATATATAAGGTGTTTTGGGTAATTCCGTTAAAAACATATAAAAATAAGTAGTTAGTAGTAAGTAGAGAGGAAGGGATGTGGCTGATTATATTAGGAGTAGGATTAATGTTAATAGGTTTAATTTTATGTAAATCATTATTATTCAAATATATTATAGTTTTAGAAAATTTTAAAATACTTATATTATTATTTGCATTAAGATTAAAATCTGGTTGTCGTATGGTTTTTATATGTGTGATGTCTTTATTTGTAATTGAAGTATCTTTAATGTTGATAGTGGTAGGAAAAAAAATAAAGAGAGGATGTATTCGAGTTCCGTTTGGTTTATAAAGGGTTTTAGATATAGTATTTTAATAGGAATTATTGTATGGGTGTTTCAGGGTTGTTTTAGCAGATGTATATTTAGCTATAAAACAGGGTTAGTAAGCAGTATATTTATTCGGGATAACTTAAGTTTTGTAATGACATTATTAACTTTAAGTATAATGTGATTAATGATTGTAGCAGATATACGGAGATTTGCTTTATATGTAAGGATAGTAAGGGCTATATTTGTATATTTTGTTAAAAATGTATTAGTATTTTGATTTTTTTATGAGTTATCAATAGTAAGTGCATTGTATTTATTAGTAAAGGAGAGTTATTATCCAGAACGATACAATGCTAGATGATATATGGGTGGGTACATATTAGTTAGTAGAGTTCCTTTATTATTATGTCTATTAATTATAAGGTTAGTAGAAGGTAGTTTAAAAGTTTTATTTTGAAGAAAATGTAGTAGTGACTTGCGGGTGGTATATATAGTAATAATATTGATGTTCTGTACTAAGATTCCAATTTTTCCTTTTCATAGATGATTGCCAATAGTTCATGCAGAGGCTAGGAGTCCAGTAAGTATAATATTAAGCGGGTATATAATGAAGTTAGGCTTGGTGGGGATAATTCGAATTTGTAGTGGGTGAGTTTATGGAGAGGATACACAGAGGATAAGTGTAATGGTATTTTTAATTAGTTTAATGTATTTGATTTGAGCTTATTATGAAGTTGATTGTAAGCGTTGATTAGCTATACTTAGTTTATCACATATTATGGTTAGAGTTATATTAATAGTTTTTGGTTGTTTTAATGTAAAATTTTTAGCTTATAAATATTGTCTAGGTCATGGATTTTCTGTGTGTGGAATGTTCTTATTATTATGGTGAGGTTATGAATTAGTAGGTTCTCGTAGCTGACTAGTTTTAAGAAGATTAATGAGTGTTGCGTTAGTAACTCAAATGATATGTATTTTTGTATTTCTTGGTGCTTCTAGGTTTCCACCAACTCTTCAGTTTTTGAGAGAAATTATTTTAGTTTGGTGTAGAATAATAATTAAAGATTATCCATTGATGATAGTAATATCTTTATATTTATTTGGTAGGAGGTTAGTTGTCTTATTATTATTAGGTTCTATTGTTATTCGTTTATTTAGGGAAACAAATATTATTCGTTTAAATGGAAATAAATGAATAATAGTTAGAATAATTTATACAATAATTTTATGTTTATTAATGTTTATTTTTATTTAAATAAAGTAAATAAATAAGGTAGAAGATTGTATAGTTTAAAAACTAAGTGTTTAGCATATTTTGTTTTGGTCAAAGTGGGGGTTAGATTAACCAGTTTTTAATAGTTGTTTTAACTAATAGTAGCTTAAAATTTAAAGCATAAGATTCTTAATCTTAGTATGTTTAGATAAGAAACCTATTAGCTAGTAAAGGTAAGTTTATTAATTTTAAAATAAGATAAAGAAATGTTAAGGATGTCTAGTTCTATTTTAGTGTTATGTTCAATAAGATTAATTTTTATTTTCTTAATAGGGTTTTCCCATTTATTTATATTAGGTAGAAAGAGTTTTGAAGGGAGTCGTTATTTAAGTACTAATAAATGATATAGAAGTTTTGAATGTGGGTTTTTGAAACATGGACTAAAAGAGAAATTTTTTAGATTTTCTTATTTAAAATTATTAATTTTTTTTATAGTATTTGATTTAGAAATATCATTATTATTAAAAATAGTATACGACGGTATATGACTTTATACATTCTGGTGGAAATTTTTTTTTTTTTTTTTTGTTTTTTTAGGTTATATGATTGAATTAAATTTAGGGTATATAAAGTGGATTAAATAAATTTGCAATATTTTATGATGCATTTAGTTTATTTAAAATAGAATAAGAGTTTGTCATACTCTAGGTGATTTTTTTATAGATCAATGTATATATTTAGTGTATATAAAAGATTGAGATTCAGTAAGATATAGAAAGTAAAATACATATATAAAAAAAGATAGGAGTTTTAATTTATAAGTTAAAAATGTATTTTTGGGGATTTGTTATAAGAATGGAAAGATTAATATTAATTTTGATTTTGGTTGCTTTTTATATATTAGGTGAACGAAAGATTTTATCATATATTCAGTTTCGAAAGGGCCCTAAAAAGGTTGGTTTAGTAGGATTATTACAGAGATTTGCCGATTTTATAAAGTTATTATGTAAGAGTAAGATAATTGGGTTCAGTTTTCGAAGATGATTTTCAATATTAGGATGTACCATAATGATTATTTGTTCTTTTTTTATGGTGGAAATCTTTAGGTTTATTGAAAGAAATAAAATAGGGAGTTGAAGGTTACTATATTTATTAATAGTTTCTTCTGTTATGGGATATAGCTTATTAATTATAGGATGATGCTCGTGGTCGAAGTTCAGTTTAATTAGTTCAATTCGTGTTTCTTTTTCTAGTGTGATGTTTGAGATGATTTTTATGTGTATTTTGATATTATTTGGTATATTATATAGTAACTATAAGCCAGAAATGATTAGGGTAATGGGTATTATAGTTCCTATAGTTTTGATTAGCTGACTACTTGTATTAATGAGAGAAGTTAATCGGACGCCATTTGATTATGCTGAGAGAGAGAGGGAGTTAGTAAGAGGTGTAAGAGTTGAATATAGAAGGATATTATTTTTGGTTATATTTGCTTGTGAATATTTAATAATGTATATATTTAGTTGAATTAGATTTATATTATTTTTAGGTTTTTCTAAGATTTTTATTGTGATGAGTTTAATATTATTTATTTTTATGCGTGGTTCATTTCCTCGTCTTCGATTTGATGAATTCGTTATGTTAGTTTGGGAATATAGTGTTGTAATTTTGTTAGTATATTTATTTTCATTTTATGGTTTATAATTTTCTTTAAGAATAAGATAAAATGCTGCAAAGTATATTTTAATTTAAGGGAATTTAATTAGAAGAGCGTAGTAGTTAAATTTTATAATGTTTGTTTTACACACAAAAGATGAAGGTTTTAAACTTCCAGCGTTATTAATAAAGATTCAGTCAAGCAGTTTTAGAGAATGTAAACTTTGGGTGTTTGAGGATCTATTAAAAGAATTATTAGACTTGCTGAGTTTATAAGATTGTAATTATTAAGAGTATTAGTTAGACTTATTATAGTTAGTGTAGGCAAATCTGATTGTACTCCTACAGTTATATAGTTAAGTAGGGGATATTGGTTAGAGTAAAAAGTAGTCTAAAATAGTATTGTATATATAATATATAATGAAATAATAGTCAAATAATATAGAGTTTAGTTAAGGAACTTAAGATATGGGTGTTATACTAAAGGGGTGTTTATAATAAGGTGAACGGATTGAACGTGTATAGGTAAATGGGGGAATAAAGTGATGGTGTAGTAATTGGGGTCGTATAGATCCCAGCAATTGTGATAAGTTTATATTTATTTGTAATTTAAAAGTTAAGTTTAGGATAGGATACTTAGTTTAAGTTTCATCGTGAATTGGTGGATTAGGTTTATTGACCTCTATCTGTGCTGTTAAGTTTATAAGCAATATAAGTGTGTGAGATAAATTAAGTAAGGTTAACAACAAATTATGTTTATAAAGATAGAAGAATTGTTGTATTAGTGATCTGGTTTTGTTTTTTTTGGTGGATAAGTTAGATTTAGAGATAGAATTTAGATGTTGTAAGGGGGTTATATTGTAAGTTTTCTTAAATTTAAATTATTTTTAAAAAATACGTATTCTATAGAGGTGATTCAGAGTATGAATATCTTTACATTTTGGTCATTTAAATGTGGTAATAAAATAGAATAAAAAAAGTTTATAAAAAGGGTTATATTTGGGAAAAGTAGGCAAATCTGATTGTACTCCTAGAGTTATATAGTTAAGTAGGGGATATTGGTTAGACTTATTATAGTTAGTGTAGGCAAATCTGATTGTACTCCTAGAGTTATATAGTTAAGTAGGGGATATTGGTTAGAGTAAAAAGTAGTCTAAAATAGTATTGTATATATAATATATAATGAAATAATAGTAAAATAATATAGAGTTTAGTTAAGGAACTTAAGATATGGGTGTTATACTAAAGGGGTGTTTATAATAAGGTGAACGGATTGAACGTGTATAGGTAAATGGGGGAATAAAGTGATGGTGTAGTAATTGGGGTCGTATAGATCCCAGCAATTGTGATAAGTTTATATTTATTTGTAATTTAAAAGTTAAGTTTAGGATAGGATACTTAGTTTAAGTTTCATCGTGAATTGGTGGATTAGGTTTATTGACCTCTATCTGAATAATATAGAGTTTAGTTAAGGAACTTAAGATATGGGTGTTATACTAAAGGGGTGTTTATAATAAGGTGAACGGATTGAATGTGTATAGGTAAATGGGGGAATAAAGTGATGGTGTAGTAATTGGGGTCGTATAGATCCCAGCAATTGTGATAAGTTTATATTTATTTGTAATTTAAAAGTTAAGTTTAGGATAGGATACTTAGTTTAAGTTTCATCGTGAATTGGTGGATTAGGTTTATTGACCTCTATCTGTGCTGTTAAGTTTATAAGCAATATAAGTGTGTGAGATAAATTAAGTAAGGTTAACAACAAATTATGTTTATAAAGATAGAAGAATTGTTGTATTAGTGATCTGGTTTTGTTTTTTTTTGGTGGATAAGTTAGATTTAGAGATAGAATTTAGATGTTGTAAGGGGGTGATATTGTAAGTTTTCTTAAATTTAAATTATTTTTAAAAAATACGTATTCTATAGAGGTGATTCAGAGTATGAATATCTTTACATTTTGGTCATTTAAATGTGGTAATAAAATAGAATAAAAAAAGTTTATAAAAAGGGTTATATTTGGGAAAAGTAGGCAAATCTGATTGTACTCCTAGAGTTATATAGTTAAGTAGGGGATATTGGTTAGAGTAAAAAGTAGTCTAAAATAGTATTGTATATATAATATATAATGAAATAATAGTAAATTAATATAGAGTTTAGTTAAGGAACTTAAGATATGGGTGTTATACTAAAGGGGTGTTTATAATAAGGTGAACGGATTGAACGTGTATAGGTAAATGGGGGAATAAAGTGATGGTGTAGTAATTGGGGTCGTATAGATCCCAGCAATTGTGATAAGTTTATATTTATTTGTAATTTAAAAGTTAAGTTTAGGATAGGATACTTAGTTTAAGTTTCATCGTGAATTGGTGGATTAGGTTTATTGACCTCTATCTGGATTAGGATAAACTGCAGTCAGATGGGATGCTTATCTTATTGGTTGAAGGTTGTTTATACTTATGTTTGTTCATTTTGTTTAAGTGGGGTTGTTGTTCCTATAATATTTTTTGTTGTTGTTAAGTTTATTTTTTATTTTTTGTTGGGGTTATGGAGTTTTATTTCTTTCTATTTRGCTTGGGTGTATTTGATTATATTTTTTATTTTAGTTATATTATTTTATTTGTTTAGTATATAAGTTTGTAGTAATATGTTTTTAGTGTAGTAGATTTTAGGTTTAGAATGCATATCTGTATAATGAATGTTTTTAATTTTATTATTCGTGAGTTTAGGTTGTTATTTTTAATTTAGTAATAGTGACTTAATTAGATATTAAGTTAATTAAACTGTATGTTTCATGTGCATAAAATGTTGTAGTAGTTTACACATATCTTTAGAAGCTTAGTAGGTTATGTTAGACTGTTTGCTTTCAAAGCAATAGGGGATATTTTTAAGTCCTAGGCTGAAAGTAAAGAAAGTAAATTAGATTGTCGCTGCTAACGATAATTAGAATTATGTTAAATGATTCTACTTTCTCATAAGATTTAGTTAAGTTTGTAAATGAAGAAAGAAAATAATAATAATAAGAAAGATACTGTTATTAATAAGGAAAATTTAAAGAAGGAAGTAGTTAAGAAGAAGGTTTCAAAGCGGAAGAAGTCTGGTTTAACTAGGATTCGAAAGAAGTTGTTAGGATTATTAGGTAAGTTTTTTCGTTTTAGTAATTTTAATTACAGAAGGTTTAGTTTAGTTAGTTTTTATAAGAAGGTGAGTAAGATTGCATTAAAAAATGGATATATTTATTGATTTATTTCATTAGATCATAAGCGTATAGGTTTGATTTATATGTTTTTAGGGATATGGGGTGGTTTTATAGGCTTAGGTTTAAGTTTATTGATTCGTTTGAAATTATGTGATCCTTATTATAATCTTGTGTCAATGGATATTTATAAATTTTTAATTACTAATCATGGTATAGCTATGATTTTTTTTTTTTTAATGCCTGTATTGATTGGTGGATTTGGAAAATATTTTCTTCCATTTTTTTTGTATTTGGATGATTTATTGCTTCCTCGTTTAAATTCGTTTAGGTTGTGGTTAATGATTCCTTCTTTATTTTATATGGAGTTAAGCTTATATTATGGTTGTGGGGTTGGTTGGACTTTGTATCCACCTTTATCTATAATAGAGGGTTCTGGGTTAGGTGTAGATTATCTGATGTTTTCTTTACATTTGGCTGGAGTATCTAGTTTGATTGGTTCAATAAAATTTATATCTACGATAGTTAGTCGTATTAAATTGAGTTCTTCTATAATAATTTGGGCTTATTTGTTCACATCTATATTGTTATTACTTTCTTTACCTGTTTTAGCTGCTGGTATAACAATGTTATTATTTGATCGGAATTTTGGTACGGCTTTTTTTGAGCCTACTGGTGGTGGTGATCCTTTGTTATTTCAACATTTATTTTGGTTTTTTGGACATCCTGAAGTATATGTATTAATATTGCCTGGGTTTGGAATAGTAAGTCATATATGTATGATGATAAGGAATAAAGATTCTTCATTTGGTTATTATGGGTTAATATGTGCTATGGCTTCGATTGTATGTTTAGGTAGTGTGGTTTGAGCTCATCATATGTTTATGGTTGGTTTAGATTCTTTGACAGCTGTATTTTTTAGTTCTGTAACGATGATTATAGGTATTCCTACAGGAATTAAGGTGTTTTCATGGCTTTTTATGCTTAAAAGATGTGGAACGCGTGTATCAGATCCTGTATTATGATGGTTAGTTGGCTTTATATTTTTATTCGTAATTGGAGGAGTTACTGGTGTTGCTTTATCGTCATCTGCTTTAGATGTTTTGTTTCATGATACTTGGTTTGTGGTTGCTCATTTTCATTATGTTCTTTCATTAGGTTCATATAGGAGTGTTGTGATAATGTTGGTTTGATGGTGGCCGTTTGTTATAGGTTTGAGATTAAATAAGTATTTGCTTCAGGGGCATTGGTTATTATCAATGGTTGGATTTAATCTTTGTTTTTTTCCTATGCATTATTTAGGTATTCATGGTTTACCACGTCGTGTTAGGTGTTATGATAGTGAATATTATTGGATTAAAGTTCTTAGAAGAATGGGTAGAGTGATGTCTGTTCTTAGTGCTTTTATTTTGGTATTTATTTTATGAGAGTCATTGAGAGTAGGTAATCGTGTAATAGGATTATGAGGTTCTAAAAGGAGCGTTACTAAAGTAATGACTCTACCAGTTCCATTTCATATAAGTTATATATGTGGCGGTAAGGTGTGGTTTGGTTATTGTATATAATGATATAATATTATGATATTATGTTTGTTTTAAAATTAGAGTTATTTAAGTTTAGCAGGTGTAGTTTAAAAAGAATGTTAGTTTTGTAAACTGATGGAAATAATTTTATTTATTTGCCTGTTTAGTGAGTACTATAGAAAAACAGTAGATTTAGAGGGTTTTATCGTACCTTTTGTATCATGATTTTTTGATGGGGTTTATAATATTTGTATTTCCCGAAAGATTTACGATTTTATTTAGTTTAATTCTTTAGCTATAGGTTTAGTTAACGGGGTTAGGGAATATTAGGTGAATATCCTGAGAAATTAAATAGGGAGTGATAAATAATTCGTGTAGTCTTATATCTGGTTAGTAACTTGAATTTCCGAAATATGTGGATTATTGGATGTGCTGATTATCTAGGACAGAGATTAATATAGTAGGGTGATTAGTAATCGACTGAGATTAAAATTGTCTCTGGTTAGATGAGTCATTTACTTGGCTTAGTGAAATTTAGGATTATCTTGTTTAGTATGGGTTACTTAGTTGAATTAGTTGAATAAAAATGAAAGAATAAGTAGGTTTATTTTATGGGTGGAATAGTTATCTTTTTTCTCGGTGATTGCTTTCAACTGTTTATTAAGAACATTGCTATTTGTGTAAGAGGTAAATAGTATGACCTGCCCAATGAACAGATATATGAATGGCCGCAGCTTTTCGCTGTGCTAAGGTAGCATAATATATAGTTTTTTAATTGGGGACTTGTGAATGGTTTAATGAAGGGTGTCTAAAATAATAATTATTTCTGAAATTAATTTAGTGGTAAGGAATCCACTATTAAGATATAGGACGGAAAGACCCCAAGAGCTTTACAGTATTTTGTTTTATTTGGGGTAAATGTTAATAATTCATTTATTTTAAGATCCTAATGGATAAAGGGTAAAGTTACCTTGGGGATAACTGAGTAAAGAATGGGGAGAGGTCAAATTGATCCATTTGTTACTACCTCGATGTTGGCTTGTTGAACCTTTTCGGTGTAGAGGCTGAATAAAGGAAGTCTGTTCGACTTTTAATTCTTCATGAGCTGAGTTAAGACCGGTGTAAGCCAGGTTGGTTCTTATCTATAAATGATTCTAACTAGTACGAAAGGAGCGTTGGAGTATAATGTTTATAATAGGTTTGGAATAATTAAGGATTAGGAGTATGATAAAGGGTATTTTGCAAAAATATTTAAGGTAAGAATAATTTTACCCGTACTTTACTATTTGACCCTGGTAGAGCAAAAAGCGGAGCTAGTAAAGCTACATACGATTATTATATTTATAGTAGTGGTGGTATACGGAAATTAACAAGTTTTGTTTAGTGTAGTAGTTAAGACTGTAAATTATAAAGGAATTTAATAATGGTTACTAGTTAAAGAAGAGACTAAAGCACAGTGCCAGCAGTCGCGGTTAAACTGTTTACTTCTCGTTTTGATTGTAGGTTTAAAGAGTTATTAAATAAGTTAGAAAGTGTGTTGGTAAAATAGACTTTTGTTAGAGAAGAGTTTAATAGTTTTTGGAGAGTCTAAGAAAAATAGGGATTGGATACCCCTTTATTAGACTTCGAAATTTTAGTCCACAGTTCGGAACTGAAAGGGTTTGGCGGTAAATTAGATTCGTCCGGGGGAATGTGCAAATTAAAAAGATGGTCCGCTAATTATTTTACTATAAAAATATCAGTTAGTGTATATCCGTTTATAAATTTACGTTTAGAGACTTCAAGTGAGTAAAAAATTATGTAATTTAAGACAGGTCTATATGCTGCTAATGTTATAGGTAGTTGTGCGTTACATTAAAAAATTAAGTAGATGAAATTCTTTTAAGGATTAAGGACTCGGAAGTAGGAGTAAAAAAGTATGTTACTTCGAAGGTTGAAATAGTTTATGTACACATCGCCCGACAATCTCGGTGGTAAATTGAGTTAAGTCGTAACATGGTAGTGCTTGAAGAATCAGGCGCTAAAATTTTTTCATTAGTGGATGAAATATAGGGTTCTAGTATATTACGATTTGATATTATATGTTTTGGCTTTAAGATTATTTATTCCTTTATGATGTGTAATAGTTCTTTGTTACCAAGTTTTTGAATCTTTGATGGTTAGAATAGTTTTACCAAAAGAGGCTTCAATTTTAGAGTTTGTATGAACCTTAGTACCAACATTTTTGGTTTTAATATTATGTTTTTTTAAATTAAAATATTTAACTTATTATGGAGCATTTAAAGTAACTGTCCCTGTAAAGATTATTGGACATCAATGATATTGAACATATGAGTTATCTGAAAGTATAAAGTATGATTCATTCATGACAGATTTAGTATCTGGGGTTAATAAGCCTTTGCGAATATACTTAAAAGTTCCTTATTCACTATTATTAACATCTGCTGATGTAATTCATTCATTTTCCATTCCTGACTTAAGTTTAAAGGTAGATGCTATACCAGGTCGAATAAAATGTTTGAAAGTGATTTTTGATCGATTAGGTGTGTTTAGAGGGTATTGTTCACAATTATGTGGGGTAGGTCATAGTTATATGCCTATAGTTATAGAAGTAATTATGAGTAGTTCAGTAAAGGGTGCATAAGAAAAAGTTTAAGTTGATGTAAAATGAGGCTATTAATAGTTAAAAGTTTATTGTTTTTAGTTTTGGTTAGGTTTACATTTAATAGAAGTCCTTTATTTCGTTCTTTATTAATATTATTAAGGTCATTTTTAATTAGAATACGAATATTTCTAGAATTAGGATTTAGTTGATATTTTGTATTATTTATCTTAGTGTATGTTGGTGGTGTATATATCATATTAATATATATAAGAATGGCATTTCCTAAATTTAGTAATTTTGGTGTAAATACACAGTATAGATTTACTTTATTGGCTGTTTTTTTTATGATTTATGTATATAGTAGTAAATATAATAGAGTTTTAAGGCAGTTAGAATTTGAAGATTGTAGGTTTTATTTATGTAAAGTTTCTGAGATTTTAATTTATATATTTTTGTGTTTAGTATTAATGATTGGATTAGTTTTTATAAAATTTGTAGTGAGTACAGTTGGGACTTCATATTTTCGTTAGTTTTGAGATTAAATCGGTTTAGTATAATTAAGGTAATACGATAAATTGTAAATTTATAGCTAGTATAATTCTAACCGAAAGTTTGTGAGATTTATAGATAGGATGCCAGAAAAATGGGTTAGATTTAGAATCTAGATATGAATTATTTTATTCTCCTATTTATTAAGAGAACTTAGAGTAAGACTTGAAGCCTAATAAATTAAGTAGTTTAAGTTACATAGAGTGGCACATAAAGCATTATATAATGGAAAAGTAAAATAAAGATGTTCTAATTTGAAATTAGAATTACGTGTCTTTAGTGACACATTTTACTAATAAAATTAATAGTGTTGGATTTAGTAAATAGGAAGGTCTATGTAGATTAAATTTAAAATTATTAGGCTGTTAACCTAAAGATGAGGTGTTTAAATATTTCCATGGATGAATATAGTTTAAAGTATAAAGTGTTCTGAGAGGGCTGCTTAGCAGGTTACTCCGATATAGTAAACAGTAAGAATTATTCTTCCTCAGTAAAGAAGATTTAGAATATAGTTAAGATAGTGTAAGTTTTCCTTAGCTTAGGTGAAGAGTATCAGTGTGAAGTTCTGAAGGTATAGAAATATAGGAAAAGTGTAGAAATAAGAGATAGAAATGCTTAGTGGTTTATGGTTAAGTAGCATTGTTAAGTGAATATGTGTTAAAATAATAAAGACTGCTAAGGTTGAATGGTGATATGGATTTATCGTATTAATAATCATGTTAGGTTTTATATTAACTCGGTGTCCATATATTTTTAGTATATTAGGTTTTGTTAGGTTTTTATTTGTTTTAATTATTCCGTTATATATGTCGTTGGTATTATCCCGAATAGATGATTCAATAATGAAATTTTTTGCTAGGTTCATTCCTGATGGTAGACCTATGTGAATTCTTCCTTTTATTCCTCATATAGAGATATTAAGATACGTTATTCGTCCGGTAGTTTTACTATTACGTCCATTTATTAATATTTCTGTAGGTACATATCTAGGTATAATGATAGGTAGATTATGTTTTTCTTTTAGTGGTTATTTGTTGATAGTTTTAATATTTCTTTTCATTTACGAGGTGTTTATAGTTTTTGTTCACTGATTTATAGTAGAGGAAATATTGAAGTTTTCTGTATTACATTAAATAAATGGAAATTTAAAATAGAAGTTTAGTTAAAAGTATAAAAAAGGATAAAAGATAAAGTAAAGTAGGATGGATAAGATTATTATAATATCGATAATTTTAATGACATTTTTGGGAATTTTTTCGGTTACGAGTGGGGATATTTTAATATTTTGACTTGTTCTTGAGTTAATGAGGTTATCACTTGCCCCATGTATTATTAATAAAAGATTTAAAGCAAATGATAGATTAATGAAATATATTTTTGCTATAAGAATTTCATCATCTTTAATGTTAGTTGGTTTATTATATTCTGATTTCTTTTTTTTTTTTTTTTTGGGTTTTTGATATAAGTTTGGAGTTTTTCCTTGTGTATTATGATTGTATAGGGTTTTTTGTCAGAGTAAGAGTTGGTTAGTATGTTGAGGAATTTCAGTGTTGATGAAGGTTCCATTGTTGAGAGTAAGTTATTTTATTTATGGGTTTGATTCATTAATTTTATTTTTATGTGTAGTTTTTGGTTTAGTGTTTAGAAGGTTGATGTTTTGGTTATATAGTTTGAATTGATTTTGTGTATGAGGTCATATTGTAGTTAGTTCTAGTTGTTTATTGTTTTATTTAATAAGTATGTTAGATTTAAGAGAGTTTATTTTTTTGTTTTTGTTATATATAGTATGAAGAAGAGGTGTTTTGATTTATTTAGGTTTATTTAATGGTTTTTATGGTTATTTATTATTTTTAGTTTCTTTACCTTTAAGTTTTAATTTAATTTATAAGGTTGTGTTCTCTTTTTATTTAATTAGATTAAGTTTTTATATTATGGTAGTTTGAGTGATTTATTGTTTTATGGAGCAGTTATATTTATTTAAGTGATTAGTTAGTAATGTTATTGTTAAGTCAGTTTGAATTAAAAAGATTTTGGTATGGTAAATAATTATATAACAGTATATTTAATTAGAATAATAATATTTACTCTGCAAGTAAAAGTTGAATAATAGTTTATTCTACTGTTGGTAAGATTATTTCATAGGTGCCAGAAGTTTATGGGTTGGTTTTAAGCGTCAATTATGGGATATTTCCTCCTATGTATGAAGCTTCTGATATTCGATTATTCGGCTTCATGTTTCGGCCATGAAGATGCAATGATTTATTGCTATCAGTGGTTGATAGAGTATGAAGGTATGATTTTTGTATTAGTATCTTTAGTTAGTTTAATGGTAGTTTTTATTAGTGTAGATGTAGGTGGTAGTGTAAAATATTATTTTGGTTTAGTTAATGAGAGATTTGATAGGTTAAGATTTCAGTATGATTCTAAATTGAGATTGAAATTGTTAATAATGTTATTAGTGTGTGGTATATTATCAATTAGTTATGTTTTTCATTATTTGCGTAATTGACGTGAAAGTGTGTTGTTGGTTTTAATAATGATTATATTTATATTAGTTATGATGATGTTAGTGTTGAGTGGGAAATTGGTTTCAACGTTAATATTATGAGAGTATTTAGGTTTAGTAAGGTTTTTTCTTATTTTATATTATGGGTCTTGAGTTTCTTATCGTGGTGGTACGATAACTTTGGTATGTTCTCGTTTTGGGGATGTTGCTTTATTTTTTTTAGTAGGATATAGGATTGGTTATGGAGGTGGATTATCATTAATTATTATAGGTTTTTTGGTATGGCTTGTTGTTGGTAGGAAGAGTGCTTTATTTCCATTCACTAGATGATTATTAGAAGCTATGCGTGCTCCAACTCCTGTAAGTTCTTTAGTTCATTCTTCTACTTTAGTAGCGGCTGGTATATGGTTTTATTTAAAATATAGCAGTTTATTAGGGGTTTTTGTATTTGACTATAGTTGAATGGTTTTAATTATATTAGTTAGTAGAATTTTAAGTATAATTGTGAGTGGTGTATGCTCTTTAATATGTAAAGATATAAAGCAAGTAGTTGCTTTATCAACTTGTAGTAAAATTTCATGGATAGTGGTGATGTTAATATTAGGGGAAAAAAATTTAGCTTTAGTTCAACTTATAGTGCATGGATTAAGTAAGTGTATGGTTTTTATAGTAGTTGGTGATTATATAAGTTGTAGGTCTGGTGGCCAGATTATAAAACAATTGGTAGTAAACATATTTGGTAGAATACGTGATTTTATTTTTGTGTTTTTTTTAGTAATAGGTTTATCTGGTTTTCCTTTTATGGGATTATACTTTGGTAAGCATTTATTTATTGGAAGGATGTATAGAGTGAATTTGAGTAAATTAGGATTAGATTTGATTTTGGAATTATGTTTTGTATTATCTATGATATATAGTGTTCGTTTTATGTTATTATTAGATGGTAATGGTGTTAGTTGTGTAAGGAGAGTGCGTTGTTTATATAAATTGAGATGATTATTTTTACTTTCTGGTTCATTAATAGGTATATATCTTTGTTTTTTAGAAGTGGAGGGTTGTTTTCATTTATATAATTTGGATTCTATGTATCTATTAATTTGTTTAAGTTTAGGGTTTATGGTTGGTGTATATTTAAGTTATGTTTATATATATAAGGATTGGTTAAGTAAATTAATGGGTTTAGATATAGTTGTTTGGTTATTTAGTAAGTGTATGATAATGATTATTGGGTTATATCAGTTAGTGATGTTTCGATGGGAGATAAGATTGTTTGAGTGAGTATGTAGAGTAATAAATATTTCGGTGATTCGTTGATGTTTTAATTTAGTATTATTAAATTTAAGAGTGATTATAGTATTATTTAGGATTATTTAGGTTATTGATTTATGTCAATAGTGGTATTATAATGTTTAATATACTTTCTTTCCATGTAAGAGATCTTTTATATAAAAGTCACTATAAATGAACT